TAGCGAAGAAATCAAATCGGAGTGCTATTTACATGTACATTTACATATATTTACATTACAATATATGTAGATACAAATTAAAGATTGATATAGATCAATCCCCTATCTTCATACAATAGATAGTGTGGTAGAAAGGTTCATCTAGTTATTTCTACCTTACTATCTATTGTATTGGATCTATATACCGCGGATTCAATCCAGTCCACTCATTTCATTTTGAAGACTTGGAATTGTAATCCCTTTCATTTCTTCAATCATTGATAAGAACTAATAAATAACTCAAGTTTCATTCAAATAAATCATTTTTACTTACTTAAGGTTCATACTATACAACTATTTAAAGTAAAAAAGCAGTAGAAACTAGAATAAACAGTGCAGTAGCAATAAATGCTCGGTACTTCCATAATCTCATCATCTTGTTTTTTTTTTCATTCTATATCCCTCCCCAGTCTCGAATCACAAGAAGTTGGAGCGGATCTTTGATCTTTTATTTATTAGTATTCCCCTTCCTTGGATTGGGACGCATACATCGAGAATCCAGTAGTGTGCAATTCATTTTTATAAGATAGATAGATTGTCCCCTATTAGTCATATAGGTAAAAAAAAATAGGAGCGGGTAGGTTGAATCTGAAAAGTACTCTGTCGGGGTAACTATGTTAAGTTAATTGCGTATCGTAAAAAAAAGATTTATGTGCTCCCGGGAAATAAATTGCTACTCTATTCGATGGACCAGGAACAATCGAAAAAAGCCAGACCAGTACGATATCTCTTTGAATCCTGAATATGGTGATCCCCCCGATTGTACCAACCTACCTATGTCTCTCCCCCATCAATCGGTACTAGTTATTGTAATTTGGATTCTTTGACTGGATTTGTCCGATGAGAAATGCGAAACGAAAGAAGGATCCTCCTGCTGGGAATTAGATCCTACTCTTTGTCCCCCCTCTTCACAGAAAATCGAGAGATGAATTGATCGATTCATCGGATCCTAGGTCGGGACTGACGGGGCTCGAACCCGCAGCTTCCGCCTTGACAGGGCGGTGCTCTGACCGATTGAACTACAATCCCAGGAAAATGAGGTGTACAGCCTCAAAATTATTATTATCATTGGATTTCATTCGAACCATTTAGTTTCGCCGTGTTGTAACAGAGACACGAATGATATACTTTATTATTATAAATATTATTCTCATTAAAAATCTATAATTAAATTATCTATTTATAAATGCAAATGCAGTAAACTCATAAAACTCATAGTGGGCTAATTCATGAATTGAATCAAATGGGCCCTTTTACGGTAGAGTCACGCTCTTTAAACGCCCTAAGAAATAGGCGTAAGTCATCGGTTCCAATCCAATCCGATAAAGGGCCTTTCTATTTTCCACGAAACTCCTGTCTTAGTCTTCATTTTTCAGCAGAGAATATAGATATGAAAAAGGGGCGCCTGGCGAGTCGTTTTTTTTTTTATTAGTTAAAAAGTGGAATGTTCATTATGATGATAAGTAGTCGATTAGGAGAACTGCTATGTCACGACAGGGTATACTCTTCCTCATGTTTCATTATTCATATTTTATGTCCTGGGACATAGATATTCTAGATACCCATTATGAATCGCCAAAGTCTTCCTACTTCTCCATTGTTCCAATCAGATCCGAAAAATGAGAAATCAATCAAAAGTCAGTGGACCTGAATTGAATCATGACTATATAAGCTATTCTGATATTTAGATTCGATATAGATGAAATCGTGGAAGCGGACCTTTGATTTCCTTGGACAATTCGTCGTCCGATTGTCTTGTTCCTGGATGCTCCATAGGAATCCATCGCTATTCCTTTCTTCCACCGAGAAAGGTTCATTCCGAAGAGCAATTTATCTTTTTTTTTTCGTTATGGTAATGCAATGCAAGAGGTCTCGGAAATCAGGTTGTTTCTGATGATGAAAAGAGCTTTTTTTATGTTATGTGAAATTGATGAAAACCCGATATTTAAAGGTCGGTAATGTTAGAAGACGACTGTCGGTATCTGATGGTAAGATACCTACGGTCGGTATATCTTTGAAAGCTCAGACGGAGAGAATAAACGGACTCCTCGGGGGCTACTTAAGGCACTTTAGTGCAAACCAGAAGGACTGGAGCTGTTGGATGTTGCTCAGTGCTGCTATAACTTAACAACCAAAAAGCTCTGCGTCGAACTTCAGCCCCTTCGAGTTGGCCACGGGGCAACAGCCTCTGACGCCCCACACCATTGCGGCAGGAGGGGGCTTGCCCATCAGCCTACTTTGGCAAGAGGTGGCAGGAGCGCAACGATCTAGCCCAAACCTACTTAAACTAAGGGCTTGGCCCGGTCTGAAGGAAGAAGAAAGTAGACCCTGTAGAGAAGCGGATAGGAGGGGTAGCCTATAGACTCAAGCGATCAGCTCGGTGAAAACTCACCCCGTATTCCATGTTAGTCAGAATAGAGGACCTAGAACGCCTTGGTGAATCAAACCCAGAGATCATGGC